TTCCTAGAAAGAAAAGAAGTAGGGGGAAATTTATGTCTTAACGAATCACACGTAGAGATATTGATAACACACATAGAGTTAATGGTATTTCATAACTAATTGATTGAGCAGCAGCTCGTAGACCACCTAAAAAAGAATATTTATTATTTGAGCCATATCCTGACATAAGAAGGCCGACAGGAGCAATACTTGAAATAGCAATCCATAAAAAAACACCGATACTGAGATCGGCTAGAACAAGGTGATAACCAAAAGGAATTACTAAATAACTTAATAAAATTGATATGACTGCTATAGATGGTCCAATACTGAATAAACGAGTATCTCCTCTAGATGGAAGAAGATTCTCTTTGAAAAGTAATTTGGTACCATCTGCTAGAGCTTGAAGAATTCCCAAAGGTCCTGCGTATTCAGGGCCAATACGTTGTTGTATACCCGCAGAGATTTCTCTTTCTAACCAAACAATTACTAGTACACCTATTATGATTCCTAATATAGGAGTAAAAACAGGGATAAGCATCCATATGATCCCATAGACCTCTTTTAAGGATTCCAATCTAGAAAAAGAATTGATAGCTTGTACTTCTGTTGGATCAATTATCATTTTAACGATCAACTTCTCCCATAATGATATCTATACTACCTAGTATCGTCATAATATCAGCCAATTTCATTCTTTTAACTAACTGAGGAAGAATTTGCAAATTAATAAACCCCGGTGGGCGAATTTTATATCGCCAAGGAAAAACACCCTTATCTCCTATCAGAAAAATTCCCAATTCTCCCTTTGGTGCTTCGACTCTCGCATAAAGTTCTTGCTTCGACAATTCAAAAGTCGGAGAGGGTTTTTTACTAATGAATCGATAGTCAAACTCATTCCATACATTATCTTTTACTCTATCAAAGCGACGGATTTCTAAATTTTCATAGGGCCCTCCCGGAATTCCTTCTAGAGCCTGTTGAATAATTTTTATGGATTCTGTCATTTCACTGATTCGTACTAAATAACGAGCTAATGAATCCCCCTCTTTTTGCCATTGGACTTCCCAATCAAATTCGTCGTAACACTCATAATGATCAACTTTACGAAGATCCCATTGTATTCCGGAAGCTCGTAACATTGGTCCCGACAAACCCCAATTTATTGCTTCCTCTCCACCAATAATGCCTACTCCTTCAACTCGTTCTAAAAAAATGGGATTCCGTGTAATAAGCTTTTGATATTCAGCAATTCCTGTTAAAAAATAATCGCAAAAATCCAAACATTTATCTATCCAGCCATGAGGTAAATCAGCAGTGACTCCTCCAATACGAAAAAAATTGTGCATCATTCGCATACCGGTGGCAGCTTCGAATAGGTCATATATCAATTCTCTTTCTCGAAAAATATAGAAGAAAGGAGTCTGTGCCCCAATATCTGCCATAAAAGGGCCGAGCCATAACAAATGTGAAGCTATCCGACTTAACTCCAACATAATGACTCTGATATAACTGGCCCTTTTAGGCACTTGAATATTGCCTAATTGCTCTGGCGCATTTACAGTTATTGCTTCTGTGAACATAGTAGCTAAATAATCCCAACGCGTTACATAAGGCAAATATTGTATAATTGTTCGATTTTCCGCAATTTTTTCCATACCTCTGTGTAAATAACCCAATATTGGTTCACAGTCAATAACATCTTCACCATCTAGAGTAACAATGAGTCGAAGAACACCATGCATTGATGGGTGGTGAGGTCCCATATTGACTATCATGAAGTCTTTTCTTGTAGATGGTACAGTCATAGGTTTTTCCTGATTCATTCTTCCATGAATTGCTGAAAGCGAAAAGAAGTTCATCAAACTTTAAGCGAATAATTCAAACTAACTCTTCAAATTAACGAGTTTTTCTCTCTCGAATATCCAACTGTCCTATTAATTCTTTATAACGCGCTCTATTTTTTTTTGATAAATAAGCCAGCAACCGTTGACGTTTTCCCAGAATTTTCCGCAGACCTCTCTGAGATAAATAGTCTTTTTTGTGCAATTCCAAATGTGAAGTAAGTCTCCGTATCTTATTGGTGAAACTAACTACTTGAAATTCAACAGATCCTCTGTTTTCTTTGTTTTCTTCTTGTTCTTGCAAAATAATTGAAATAAATGAATTTTTTACCATAAAAGAATTTCACACTCCCCTTTTTACAGATATTTATTTTATTGATCAGTAATAATAATGTCAGAAATTTTAATGTAGTATACACAATAATCATAATTTATTTATAGACTCCGGATTTTATCAATTAAGATTAATCAATCCGATTTTGGAGTTAATTTGGATAGTGATAGAAAAAGACGCTACCAAATAGTTTACTACGAAGATTCTGTTGATTAATTTATAGCTTTAATGAATACGCCATTTCCTACGTCATTTGCTTAGTATTGCAGTATACTAGACTGGGGTGTAAGACAGCGCATATGTCCATCTGGTTGCTTGCATATAACATCAATATATACAGATGCCGGACAGAAGAAAAAATGAAAAATATGATTGATAGAACAAGATAATATATAGGAAACTCAAAATTTTAAATCATGGATACATATATATCCTTAACATACTCAAGCGGCTCCCATTATTGGTATCAAACCAATAGCGATTCATACAAGCTAAATCTTCTAATCGATAATTAGGCCAAAAAAAGAACTTTAATTTAATTAATTCATTTTTTTTTCTGTCAAAATGTTTACTTTCATCCAAAAATTGACTCCAGTTTTTTATCTTGTTTTCCTTGCAAAATACTGTATTTCTATGCACACCATTCCTAGTCGTTAAATTCAAATTGAAAGAAATTAGAATTCTCAATTCTCTACGACGTCTAGACGATAAAATTTTTTCAGGAACAAGCAAATCATAAATCTTTTTGTCTCTATTTAGAGTTTTTCTTTTATGTCTTGGAATGGATTCATCAAAATTATTCTTAGTAACATTTTTTGGTTTTCGGTATCTTTGATTACTTTGATGCTTATTTTTATGAACCAATGAAATACCTATGATTTGATACATAAAAAACTGTCCGTCATTTTTTACAGATAGACGGGTACGTTCCATAATTAATATTCTATTTTTGATTAATTCTGTAAGATCCAAACGCTCAATCATTATATCCAGATTCATTTCTTTCCTTTTAATATTGGATAGAACAATTTTTCTTACTTTTATCAGGTTAAGCAGGAGACCGTATGCCGGGATATTATCTATCATTTTTTGATTCAATTTATTCACACGTCCATTCCATTGTAATTGCAAGGGAAAATCTCCTTTAAGGACGATTCTTAGTTTTCGGATCGGTTGTAAAAAAGATTCTTCAATATTGTTTTGATTCTTTAATTTAAAATATTGTTTTGAATTTGATGGGCTAAAATTTAAAAAATCCTCATCGTTTTCTTGCTTTCCAACTTGCTTTCCAAAAAAATACTCATCCTCTTCTTCCTTTACATCCTCATCCTCTTCTTCCTTTACATTGATATTTTTATTTCCAACTTGCTTTCCAAAAAAATACTCATCCTCTTCTTCCTTTACATCCTCATCCTCTTCTTCCTTTACATTGATATTTTTATTTTCACTAAAATTCGGATTTATATTCAAATTAAAAAGAAGTAATTTGCTTGGGATAAACCAAGGTTTCTTTTTATATTTATCATAAAGTATCACAAACTCTGGAAAGAAAACAACTTTCGGAGTCGATGTGAATCGATTTAACATTAAGATTTTTTCATTCATTCCCATCCAATCAAAAAACATTACCATCCAATCATAAACGACCCTTTTGTATTTGTAATTGATTTCGGAATTTGAATGAATCGGAAGATAAAAAAGACCATCATTATGAATTTTATCAATTTTTTGGTCCTTATTAGGTTTAGCCTTAATATTTTTTTTTATTTTACAAACCAAATATTTTCTATCTGGATTTTTTTCCATATATATAATATAACTATAACTTTTTCCTAGATAATTATTGATAGGAATATTCTTGAGTATGTTAAAAAATTTTTCTTTATTTCTGGTGGAATTTTCTTGGTTCTTATTTGTTTCTAATGATGATCTATAAATATAGGAGTTCTTCTTAGTTTCAGAATGAATATATTTATATGATAAAAGATCATATCTATAGTTTTTTTGAAAATTCTCCTCTTTATTTGAAAATAAATATACTTTCGAATTTTGTTTTTTTTTGTAATCAACTAATTGGTCTTTTTCATAGGAATACCATTTGTTTAAATCTTTATTTTCAGACGTATGGGATTGATTGATTCCATTTCTCCATTTTTGTGGGACTAATCTAGACCATGTAATCTGAGATAAATCGTATTGATAATCACCTCTTAACCAGTTTTTCCATGGATTCATTCCATAATTTGGAAGTTTCTTATGTCTTAATTCGGAATGAAATATTCCTTGTCTTCCAAAAAAATCCTTTATTTCAGTCTTAAGAAAAAAAGACGGTCGATTATATTGAAGAATAGATCTTAACTTATTGAAGTTAATAACTTGGCTTTGTGATAATTTAAAAAATACATAGTTTTGTGACAAGTAAGATAAGTCAATATGGGGCTTCCCCTTACTATTTCTAAGATTATCAAAAGCCCTTTTTATAGTCATAGGCAAAATAAAATTGACTTTATTTTGTTTTGTTTTATTAATGCTTTCTTGATTTGTTTCGTTATTGTAAATGTATTTATCAAGAATTTTTTTTGTTGATGCGATAAAAAGTTGTAGAGCGATTCTGCGCATATTAATGATACATAGAAAGATATCTATGTATATTTTTTCAATGAAAAATTTAACTATTAATTGAATATTTTTTCTTTTAAATATTTTCCCAATTTTTGTCGGTGATTCTCCATTATTATTTTTATTTTTTTTTATTCCTGGCCTTTCTTTTTTTTTCTCTTTTTTCATTATTTCTATTTGATTTCTGATTGTGCTTCTTCTATCAATCCTATTTTGCATTTCTT